CCTTTAGTTCCTGTCTAAAATAGAAATCCTTTTTTCTATCGATCTATTACTAATATATTCCCTTGTTTCCTACTTGTTAGAATCGAATCGATTGAATTATTGTCCAGATTGAAAGGAATCAAGATTGATAAGGAGTTGGTTAATGATGCTGGAGCATGTACTTGTTTTGAGTGCCTATTTATTTTCTATTGGTATTTATGGATTGATCACAAGTCGGAATGTGGTTAGAGCCCTTATGTGTCTTGAACTTATATTAAATTCAGTTAATTTAAATTTTGTAACATTTTCTGATATTTTTGATAATCGTCAATTAAGAGGAGACATTTTCTCAATTTTTGTTATAGCTATTGCAGCCGCTGAAGCAGCTATTGGACCTGCTATTATTTCATCAATTTATCGTAACAGAAAATCAACTCGTATTAACCAATCAAATTTGTTGAATAAATAGTATTAATCATATAAATCAAAATTCGAATAGTCATAAATTAATTCAAATTAGCAGGTTTGATAGGTCAAGTATGATCATGGTTGCAAAAAAAGAAGAAATCAAAGTATTTTTGCCCTAGCTCCTAAATCAATTCGGAAGTAGATTGATTCTGATCACTCATTGATTCGTCCGGTATCTAAATATAGGATCCACTTCTCAGTTAGTTTACTAGATCGAAATCTTATGATGTTCAAAACTGTATAGATACAATGTCACATTCAGTAAAGATTTATGATACATGTATAGGATGTACTCAATGTGTTCGAGCGTGCCCCACTGATGTATTAGAAATGATACCCTGGGACGGATGTAAAGCTAAACAAATCGCTTCTGCTCCAAGGACCGAAGACTGTGTTGGTTGTAAGCGATGTGAATCTGCCTGTCCGACCGATTTCTTGAGTGTTCGAGTTTATTTATCGCAAGAAACAACTCGTAGTATGGGTCTAGCTTATTGATACGTTCCATAAAACTCTCCTTGAATTCATCTTTTTTTTACCGACAAAATCCGTGCTCAAAATCAAATAAAAATATTTTGATCACGGATTTTTCTGGCCCAAATGTATCTTGTCTTTACCACGAATCATTTTCCTTTATTAACACTAATTGTAGTTTTGCCAATATCTGCAGGTTCATTAATTTTCTTTCTTCCACATATAGGAAATCGACTAATCCGTTGGTATACTACATGCATATGTATTTTAGAACTTCTTCTAACGACTTATGCATTCTGTTATCATTTTCAATTGGATGATCCATTAATCCAACTAGTGGAGGATTTCCAATGGATCGCTTTTTTTAATTTTCATTGGAGATTAGGAATAGATGGACTTTCTATAGGACCTATTTTACTGACGGGATTCATCACGACTTTAGCTACTTTAGCGGCTCGGCCTGTTACTCGAGATTCTCGATTATTTCATTTTCTGATGTTAGCAATGTACAGTGGGCAAATAGGATTATTTTCTTCTCGGGACCTTTTACTTTTTTTCCTGATGTGGGAGTTAGAATTAATTCCCGTTTATCTACTTGTATCCCTGTGGGGAGGAAAAAAACGTCTGTACTCAGCTACAAAATTTATTTTGTATACAGCGGGTGGTTCCGTTTTTCTTTTAATGGGAGTTCTGGGTATCGGTTTATATGGTTCTAATGAACCAACACTTAATTTTGAAATATTAGCTAATCAGCCCTATCCTGTGGGCTTGGAAATACTATTATATATTGGATTTTTTATTGCTTTTGCTGTCAAATTGCCAATCATACCCCTACATACATGGTTACCAGATACCCATGGAGAAGCACATTATAGTACTTGTATGCTTCTAGCCGGAATCTTATTAAAAATGGGAGCGTATGGATTAGTTCGAATCAATATGGAATTATTTCCTCATGCTCATTCTATATTTTCTCCTTGGTTGATGATAGTAGGTGCAATGCAAATAATCTATGCAGCTTCAACATCTCTGGGTCAACGGAATTTAAAAAAAAGAATAGCTTATTCCTCTGTATCACATATGGGTTTCATAATTATAGGAATTGGTTCTATCACTGATATGGGGCTCAACGGAGCCCTTTTACAAATAATCTCTCATGGATTTATTGGTGCTGCACTCTTTTTCTTGGCCGGAACTACTTATGATAGAATACGTCTTGTGTATCTTGACGAAATGGGTGGAATAGCTATCCCAATGCCAAAAATATTCACGATGTTCAGTAGCTTTTCGATGGCCTCCCTTGCATTACCAGGTATGAGTGGTTTTATTGCCGAATTAATAGTATTTTTTGGACTACTTACTAGTCCAAAATATTTTTTAATGACAAAACTACTAATTACTTTTGTAATGGCAATTGGAATCATATTAACTCCTATTTATTTATTATCTATGTTACGCCAGATGTTCTATGGATACAAGATATTTAATGTACCAACCTATTATTTTTTTGATTCTGGACCGCGAGAGCTATTTATTTTGATCTCTATTTTTTTACCCGTACTAGGTATTGGTATGTATCCTGATTTTGTTCTTTCACTATCAGTTGAAAAGGTTGAAGTTATTCTATCTAATTCTTTTTATGGATAGTTTTGATGAATAAAAAAGAAAAAAAAATATTATTTTTTTATGTTCGTTGTACAATGAAAAAAAGAGGGTTTTTTTTCTTCTCTTAGGTTAAGTAAAAAAAATAAATTTGAACAGGTGAGAACCTTGTGAATCACTACACTATTAAATTCACAGGGTTCTCACCTGTTCACACAAAGTTTTTTTATCTGATATGTGTTGTCCACTTTTCTATTCCTATTCATCATAACCCCTTAAAATTAATTGTGTTTAATTCAATTATATGTTAATGTAAATAAACCATAGCTATGTAGTCCTATTCCTAATAGATTTATCCCAAAATAGCATATCCAAATTATAAGAAATCCAATAGACGCCACAATTGCTGAATTGGTACCCTGCAATTTTATATTCGTTCGAGTATGTAAATAAATCGCGAATACGATCCAAGTAATAAAAGCCCAAGTTTCTTTTGGATCCCAACTCCAATAAGATCCCCATGCTTCGTTAGCCCATACTGCTCCAGAAAGAATTCCTATGGTTAAAAAGATAAATCCTAGACTAATAACCCGATAACTCCAATAATCCAATTGTTGAATCAATTGGGACCTGTAATAATTAAAAAGAGAAGTATTTTTGAAAATAGTACTTCGTTCGTTCATGTATTCGATTTCACCAAAGAAAAAGGAACCATTGAAATTTAAAAAACGATTACTCGTAGAAAAAAACTTTTTATTTTTTCTAACTGTAATGACTACAAGTGATACTGATAATAATGATCCACATAAAAGGGCAGCGTAGCCTAATATCATCGTACTTACGTGCATTATTAACCACTCAGATTGAAGAGCTGGTACTAATACTGTGGATTTGTGTATTTCAGTTAAAAGACCTGAAGTAGCAAAGCCTTGGGTAAAAATAGCACTTGGGCCAATTATTGTGCTTATAATATTTTTATTTTTTTTGAAATACGGAACTATATGAATAAGGGAAAAACTCCAGGAAAGGAAAATTAATGATTCATATAAATCACTTAGTGGAAAATGTTCCGAATAAATCCAACGAGTAAGTAATAATCCTGTTATAGAGAACAAATTCATTATCATGCCCTTTTCGGATGAATCATATAATTTTACGATTTCATCGACTAAAAAAGTTATCAAATGAATTATAAGTACAATTGAAACGAGCGAAAAAGAAATATGAGTTAATATATGCTCTAAGGTTGAAAATATCATAAGATTATAGGAGTCCTTTAATTATAAAATCCATATGGAGGGTTGGATTCATTATAGGATCTATTTACTTTTTTTAGGAGATGACATGCCGCCACTCGGACTCGAACCGAGATGCTCTAGCACTGCTTCCTAAGAGCAGCGTGTCTACCAATTTCACCATAGCGGCTTATCTTTAACTCATAATAGTCTATGAATAAGCAATCGTCTATATTTAAGAATTCGATTGGTTGCAATATTTTTTAGGAAAGATTCAAATTGATGAATAAAAATTTATTCAACATAGGTATTTGAAGGTTCATTATTTTAGTTTAGAGTCTTCATTTTGATTTCGTGCATCTTATTTTATACTCTCGTCAACTTGAATTCTTGCAAAATTCAAAAATCCTACTATCAATTCAATTAAGGGAGATTTTTGTTTTAATGAACTATTTCAAAATTGAGTTGCTCTCAAAAATCGAAAACAAAAAATGCAGTTTATCAATGAATATTGATAAAAACAAATCCATTTTGAATCATTCACAATTGACACATTATTTATCCAGAATAATTTCAATAAGTATTTTTGAATGGATTCATCACAAGAGATATTAGGGCGGTTTATATAGGAATTTCGAGGAAATCAAAAAGTAAGAAAGTTACACAAAAGGGTTTAGAATTTGAGTTTCCATTATTTTAGTAACGAAAGATATTCGCTCTTCTATAGATATAGAGAAAGTGAATATATAGAAAAAATAAAAACTTATATTATTGAAAGAAATAGGTTGATGGGGAAGATAATACTCCCCACCTTGAAAATGAAAAGATATACTAAAAAAATCGAGTATCTTGTGTTTTTTTGTTAATAAAAAGAAAGTATTCTTTTTTTTCGAATTTGGTAAAAGAGTTTTTTATATATTCTAGATTCTCAAAGCGGCGAGAATTTCATTTTATATTGATTAACTCCGATAGGGAATGGAAATCGATAATTTTATTTTTGAAATGAAATCAGTCAATTTTTCGAGTCAGCCCGATTCAGATTATTTCAACGTTTTACTATTTATTTTATTTGTTTGTCGCACAAAAAAACTTTTTGAATTCCCGGTAGAAAGAGATTTCCCTAAGGAAAACGCTTTTAACGATGCACAATACCCATTCCTTTTCCAAACATTTTTTCGAATACGCTTTTTTGATACAGAAGTACGTTTTTTTGGAACTGCCATTGAAATTAAAATTAAGAGATTA